GTTTTTAATTTAGGAGTTTAGTTTGGTGTTTATTAGAAATATTGACACCTTCTTTCTGGTCCTTTCGTACTAAGAAAGAAAAAGTATATTCGTAGATAGAAACTGACCTGGCTTTCGCCGGTCTGAACTCAGATCACGTAGGACTTTAATGGTCGAACAGACCAACCTTTAGAAGCTTCTGCACCTCTGGGATGTCCCGATCCAACATCGAGGTCGCAAACCTTCTTGTCAATATGGACTCTCAAAGAAGATAACGCTGTTATCCCTGCGGTAACTTTTTCTTTTGATCACCTAGGTGGATCATTTATTGTCTTGAGTTGTATTAGAGGTATTTCTCTTTGTTTAAATTATGGTAACGGAGGTTTTGCTTTCTCCGCGGTTGCCCCAACCAAAACTAGTAAAGATTTCTTTTTCTAATTTAGCTTTAAGTTTTTGATAGTTAGAAGCTTAAATTAGAGGTTTAGAATCTTGTACTTTGTTACAAGCTCGACAGGGTCTTCTCGTCTAACGAAGTGATCCCCGCCTCTTCACGGGGAAGTGAAATTCAAGGATGGGGTAAGGAGACAGTAGAGTTCCGTCTTGCCATTCATACTAGTCTCTATTTAAGAGACAAATGATTATGCTACCTTCGCACGGTCAAGATACCGCGGCCGTTTAACTTTTGGTCACTGGGCAGGCAGGACTCTCTATATGGGTTTGTATCAGAGAGCGATGTTTTTGGTAAACAGGCGAAACTTATTTTTGCCGAGTTCCTTCTTACCTTTTAATTAGTTATAGGGCTCTCCTGAGTTGGAGGACAGGTTTAAAAATGTTGTTTTTAGTTTTATTATTTTTCTTCCATAGTTAAGTTTGTTTATAACTCGAGTGAGCCTTTCTTTACTCATATTAACATAATTTTTTCCCTTAGGTGGGAATAACCTAATAAGATAGTATAGTTTCAGGTTATGTTTCATAGATTTTTTAGCTTTTGTGTTTATATTGAGCTTTGACGCTTTCTTATGGGTTGGCTGCTTCTAGGCCTACCCAAATTTTGATTGCTATTTGTAGTTTTTATTGGCTTTAACTGATGTGTTTTTGGGTTTTTCCGGTTTGATGGAAAAGCTTATCCTTTTCCATCTAACCTCTTCCTAACAAACTTCTAAGGGGTTATTAATTTATATTAACTGTTGTTTAGGTTTGAATAGGGGAGGCTTAGCTAAGGCTAATTTCTTAGGTAACCAGCTATCTCCAGGCGCGATTAGCATATAACATCTAACCTTCCCTTTGTGTCTACTATTGCAACAGTAGTTTAGTTCTCCTGAAAGAGAAGGGGAGGTTAGCTCGTCTGGTTTCGGGCTTAGATTTTTTTGTCTATTTTCTTGTAAATCCATTATACACAAGGTAAAAGGTTTAATCTTTCCTATTTTAAGTTTATTATTTAATTTTATTTCATTGTTCCCTTTCGGTACTATGTCTTAAGGTCTTTTTGATATTCGGATAATTCTACTTGTTCTTAATAAGTGGGTTTTTTTGTTAGTAATTTCATTGGTTAGAGTTTGAAAGAAGCCTGAATTAAAAACTTTTATATAATCATATATAGAGGAATGATGAGGGGTGTGGAGATAGTGCTTGCTGTAAATAAAAAGGAGGTGATTCATGTCTTAAGGAAGAATTGTGGGTTTAGGTTGTGGTTTCGTCAGGAAGTTAGAGCTAGGATGTGATGAGGGAAGAGTAGTAATCTAGTGTTAAAAGCTATTCGGAGGTAAAAAAATAGGCTTAGGAGACTACCTATTATTAACATAGAAGACAGGACAAGGAAGTTTTTTGTGATTAAGAAGTAAAGGGAGATTAACTTAATCATGAATCCTGTAAGTGGTGGAAGACCACCTAAAGATAGTATTGTTAAAATAAGTAATGACGTGCTTATTGGGTGTAGTTGTGAGGTTATTTTTAAGTGTCCAAGTGTTGATATTTTTAGGAGATCTGATAGAAGGAATATGGTTGTTTTTATAAGCAGATAGAGAATTAACATTATTAGGGCTGCTTTGAATGAGTATACGGATGTTGTTGTTATTCAGCCTATATGGCTAATTGATGAAAATGCTAATATCTTCCGTGTTTGTGTTTGGTTTAATCCTCCTCATCCTCCTGTTATTACGGAGAATACCCCTAAGATTATTATAATTTTTGAAAAAATTAAGGTGTTAAATGAGAATAAAATTATAAGAGGGGCTATCTTTTGTCAGGTAGATATTATCAATCCTTGGATGAATGGTAGTCCTTGTAGGACATCTGGGAATCAGAAGTGGCATGGAGCTAAGCCTAGCTTAAATGAGATAGCGATAAGGAGAGAAATAGATGAAATTTCTTTTAGTGGTTCTAGGATAGATCAAGAGCCTGTAGTTCAAGCTTGAATTAAGGCCATTTTTAATAGAATGGCGGCTCTTAGTGCTTGAATTAAGAAGTACTTTATAGAGGCTTCTATTTTTCGTGGGGTAAATTTTGAGCATAGTAGGGGAATTAGAGCCAAGGTTCTCATTTCTAGACCAACTCATATTAAAAATCATTTTTCTGTGGATATGACGATTAGTGTGCCTATGATTACTGTTAAAAATAAGAAGATAGATGTTGTTTGGCGCATAGAGCTTGAAGGGAATTTAACCCTCAGTAAATCTAATTATCAGCTAGACACCTTTTCTTTAGGGACAAGCTCTTTAGGGTAGTTGGATAGGTATGTTAAATAGTAATATTATTGGTATGATAAAGCATATGGCACCTATAGAGAATGGAAGATATCTCTTTCAAGTGAGGAACATTAATTGGTCGTAACGAAATCGTGGATAAGCTGCTCGTACCCATAGAAAAAGGAAAGTCATTATTGTAGTCTTTATACCAATAACTAGAGTTTTTAGTGGAAAAATTTCTTTGATTGGGGAAGGTCCACCTAGAAATAATATTACTGAAAATAGGTTCATGATTATGATTTTTGCATATTCGGCTATAAAGAATAGGGCGAATGGTCCGCCTGCATATTCTACTTTGTAGCCTGATACGAGTTCTGATTCTCCTTCTGTTAAGTCGAATGGTGCTCGATTTGTTTCAGCTAGTGTTGAAACAAATCATAGGTAAAATAAGGGTAGGCAGGATAAAGCTAATCAGGAAAATTCTTGGCTTTCTACTATATAGGTAAGATTAAATTTGCCTGTTAGAAGAATTAGGGATAGAAGGATTAATGCTAGGCTTATTTCGTAGGAGATGGTTTGGGCTACTGCTCGTATTGCTCCTAGTAGTGAGTACTTTGATTTGGAAGCTCATCCTGAGCCTAATATAGCGTAGACAGATAGTCTAGATAGGGCTATTACTAGTAGGAGGGAGAGTTGAAGATTAATGGTTGGTGTGTATACTGGTATTAATGTCCAAAGTATTAGTGCTATTGTGAGAAATAGGAATGGGGAGAAAAAAAATAGGTAAGGAGAGGCTGTAGATGGCTTTAGTGTTTCCTTTATAAATAGCTTTAATCCGTCAGCGAATGGTTGTAATAGGCCGTATGGGCCTACTATTTTTGGTCCCTTGCGAAATTGCATATATCCCAAGACCTTTCGTTCTACTAGTGTTAGGAAAGCTACGGCTAGGAGAACTGGCACTAGGAATGAAATTAATTCTAGAGCTTTCAGTAATAGGGTCATAAGCTAAAGAAAGGAGTTGAACCTTTGATAAGAAGGTCTTAGGCCTTCTGCATTAGCCTCTTTGCTACTTTAGCTACTCTATCTTGGGGTTTTAACTAAGGCCTTTTGATTGGAAGTCAAATATACTGGTATACTCATAGAGTTTTGTAGCAAGAAAAGGAGTTAAACCTTTGTTTATGGATTTACAATCCACCACTTTATCTTTCAGTCATCTTACTTACATATAATAAGAGGTCTAGTTAAATTTATAACTTTGGGTTGTCAGGCCAAAATTACTGGTTAGATTCTGGTGGCTTCTGTGATTGAAAGTAGAGGGAGGTTTTTATCCTTCCATTTTTGGAGTATGAGCCCAAAGGCTTATGTTTTAGCTTACTCTACTTGTAGGCCAAGATATAGCTAGGTTAGTAAGCCACTCTTTTACACAGAGTTGAGATTCGTGCAAGTCGGATTATTTTGAAGCTTTAGCAATTTGTTAGTTGCATCTAAGGATTTGCAATCCTAAATGTTTGTTACACTATAAAGCCCAAGGACTAAGAAATTTTCATTCTTATTAAAAGCTTTGAAGGCTATTAGTTTTGTTAACTTAAGTTCTTATATATGTGGTTTTAGTTTAGAAGAATATCTGCTTTGCAAGTAGGAGGTCTAGGTTGAAGTCTTAGAAACTACAGCTGGGAGGAGGAATTGAACCTTCGGTAGGAGAACCTAAGTCTCTTGCATTAGCCTCTTTGCTATCTCAGCCTGAGTGGATAGGTTTTTATCCTATTGTCTCTTGGTTAACGGCCAAGTGCCTTTTCATTTAGCTACCATTCAATAAGATAAAGAGTAGTTTAATAGGAAAAACGAAGAACTTTGATTTCTTTGTTGTGAGTTCGATTCTCATCTTTTTAATGTCAGAAGAATAGGGGTTTCACTTATACCTGTAACTCCCAAAGTTGCGGTTCTTTTAAACTATCTTCTGTGTTATATATAATGTATATCCCCCCCCCCCCCCCAATACCTAAAAGGATAATACCCCGAGTGACGTAGGAGGGAGGTATATTTATGATGGGATAGTGATTTAGCCTTGAGAGGGATTTTAGCCCTCTCTCTTGGATTACAAGACCAAGTGCTGTGTCTGTTTTAGCTTTCAAGGCTCAAGCTCCTATTGAGGTTTTAGCTCAAACTTAGAGCGTGAAAAGCTCTTGTTGTAGTTTCAACTATAGGGGCAATTTATCCAGGCCCACCTTCCGGTAGGCCTACTATGTTACGACTTTTCTCCCCTTACTTTATTGGCAAGTTAGGCGAGAGTGACGGGCGATGTGTACGCATTCCAGAGCTCTCTTCAGAATCATTGTCTAGTGATTCTTACTGCTGAATCCAATTTCTGAAGCATTTTTCATGTTTTCTTTCACTGGTTGTAGTTAACATTGTAGCTCACCTATTCCCAACTTGTTGGCTGCACCTTGATCTGACGTCTGGAGGTTGGTTCTTTAAGTCAACTTTCTTAGGAAGTAGACTTACGACGATGGTATACAGGCTGTGAATTTCAAAAGTTGGTGAGGTATAACGTGGATTATCGATTCAATGGCAAGCTCCTCCAGGGAGATTTGGAAAACCGCCAAGTCCTTTGAGTTTTAAATTTTTAGTTCGTAGTTCTCTGGTGTTTAAGGTTGTTTACTTCTGAGTATAACAGGGTATCTAATCCTGGTTTAGATCTTAGTGTTCATGGATTCAAGTATCTATGTTGTCTTGTGAATGTTTCTTCTAAGGTAAGTTTTCCACCACTATCTTAGAGCTGCAGGCAAGGTAGAATTCTTTAACCATCCTTTTGACCGTTGGGGACTTTAGCTATAGGGGATACGTATAACCGCGGTAGCTGGCACGTATTTTACCTCCTTAGTATTCTTTACTAGATCCAGATTGTTCTGATTGTCTAATATTTAGCACTGCAGATGTGACAATGATGCTTGATGTTTTTGGGTTGTTTGTTTACCCTGATATCAGTGTGTTTTCCTTTTCTTATCTTTTAAGGTTAGTTTGGAAAATAATTAACTTCACTGGGTTGCTAGTTAGCTTGCATGTGGCAGTTTTGAAAAAGCTAGAGTTGGGACTAGGACCAAATCGGCATGCTAAGGAAGGGACTTAAACCCCCTTTGGAGCATTTTCAGTGCTATGCTTTAGTCAGTTAAGCTACCTTTGCTAGGTAAAAATTATCTTGTTTTCTATTATTGATATGATTGGGAATACTATGATAAACAAGCTGAAATATATAAGTGATGCTATTTGTCCTATGATAACGAATGGGTATTCTACTGGTTGTCTTCCTATTCAAGTTAATATTAGGAATGTAGCTATTAGTATTCAGAATATGGCTTGTGAGAGGGGCCGGAATGTTCTGGCTTTTTTTTTTGAAGTGTGAAGGATTGGCATTAGAAATAGAACTAAGATTGAGGTTATTAGTGCAGTAACTCCCCCTAGCTTGTTAGGTATTGATCGAAGGATAGCATAGGCGAATAGAAAATATCATTCTGGTTGGATGTGTGGGGGAGTTACTAATGGATTTGCTGGAATAAAGTTTTCTGGGTCTGTGAGGGTTTCGGGGAAAAGTAGGACTAATCTTAATAATATGATAAATAGGGCGATAAATCCTACTGTGTCCTTTGTGGTGTAGTATGTGTGGAATGGTGACTTATCGTAGTTTCTTTTTAGTCCTATTGGATTGTTAGCTCCTTTTTTGTGTAAGAATAGTAGGTGAATTAATGAGAGAGCGGCTATTATGAATGGGAGAAGAAAATGGAAGGCGAAAAATCGGGTTAAGGTTGCTTTGTCTACCGAAAATCCACCTCAGAGTCATTGGACTATTGCTGTTCCCATGTAGGGAACAGCAGAAACAAGGTTAGTGATGACTGTGGCTGCTCAGAATGACATTTGTCCTCATATGAGGACGTATCCCATGAAGGCTGTGATCATTGTGACTAAGAATAGAATTACCCCTACTTTTCAGGTTTCTGCTTTTTTGTAGGATCCATAGTATAGGCCGCGGCCTATGTGACAGTACATGCATATGAAAAACATTGATGCTCCTTTGGCGTGGATTTTGCGTAGTAGTCAGCCGTAGTTTACGTCTCGGCAAATATGTCTTACAGATGAGAATGCTAGACTTATGTCTGCTGTGTAATGCATTGCTAGGAATATTCCTGTTATTATTTGGATTATTAGACAAAGACCTAATAGTGAGCCGAATTTTCATCAGATTGATAGGTTGGATGGAGTTGGTAGGTCAATAAAGGTTCTTTTTAATATTTGGAGGATTGGATGTCTCTTTCGTAGTGGGCTTGCCATAATTTGTACTATATTATATATAATAATGGTAATCTATTTATTTTTGATTTTGATGTTGGTTGGAAGGACTTTGGTTTTTTATAGCTTTTCTCCGTATTATTCGGCTCTTGGTTTGGTTGTTGTTTCTGTTTCTGGTTGTGTTATTCTTGGGTTGTTTGGAAGTTCTTTTATTGCTTTAATTTTGTTATTGGTTTATATGGGTGGGATGCTTGTTGTTTTTGCTTACTCTAGGGTTGTTTCTGCTGATCGTTTTCCTTCTGTGAGAAATTTTGGGGAGGTGGTTGGTTTGTCGGTTTTTTTATCTTCTTGGGTGTTTTTATCTTTTGATGATTTTTATGATTCTTCGGGTTTTATTGCAGTTTTTGTAGGAGAGGAGAGTTTGGTAGGTAGGAGTTCGTTTTATGATTTTGGGAGTGTTTTAGTTTTAATTGGGGTGTCGATTCTTTTGGTTGTTTTGGTTGGAGCTTTGATAATTTCTCGTGGTGTAGAAAACACGATAATTCGTGCTATTTAGTTATGATGAGGTAGCAATTATTGTGATTATTAGGAGTGAAATTAGTATTAGTGAGGAAATTATATATCGCTTTATAAGGCCTTTTTGTGTGATTTGATTTGTCTTGGTAATGGTGGTAGATATTGTGGCGATACCTTGTGGTCCTATTTTTTCTTGTCATCCTCGATCTAGGGTTCGAGTAATGAGAAATAAGGATGAGGAAAAGGAAATGAATGTTTTTATTGAATGGGTTATATCAGTAAAAAATCATTGATTGGTGAGTGTTGTATGGATTTTTCTTTTTAGGTAGGTTTTTGAGAGGTAAGATAGAGTGGAGAGTAACAGGATTATTCCTATTACAGTTATTATTAGTGGTGTTCTCTTTGTTAGTGATTTGATAGTGAATGTTGGTGGTATAAGGATAAAGTTTGAAAAAAATCACCCGCTTATTATAGTTCCTAGTGCTAATCGTATAAGTGCTTTAGAGAGGTTATGGTTTTCTTCTTTTAGTGTGGAAAGTGAGTTGATTGAGGGATTTGAGATGAAGCAGAATTGAATTATTCGAAAGCTGTAGGCTGCTGTTAATATAGTAGCTATTAATCTTAAGGAAAGACCTAGTGTTTTTATATGTCTTGCTCTTGCTGCCTCTAGAATTAAGTCCTTTGAGTAAAATCCTGCTAGAAAAGGTGTTCCTATTAGAGCTAGGCTTCCTATGGTTAGGCAGGCTGATGTAACAGGTAGTGATTTTTTTAGTCCGCTCATCTTTCGGAGGTCTTGTTCGTTATTTAGGCTGTGTATTATTCTTCCTGAGCATAGGAATAGCATGGCCTTAAAGAAAGCGTGAGTGCAGATATGGAAAAAGGCTAGTAGTGGTTGGCCTAGGCCTATGGAAGTTATCATTAATCCGAGTTGTCTGGTTGTTGAGTATGCTATAATCTTCTTTATGTCGTGTTGGGCAATAGCTGTTGTGGCGGCAAATAGTGCAGTAATACCTCCTAGTAATAAAATTATTGTTTGAGAGGTTGTTTTTTGTAGTAGAAGGTCGTTAGTTCGTATTAGTAAGAATACTCCGGCTACTACCATTGTTGATCTATGTAAGAGAGCGGATACTGGTGTTGGCCCTTCCATAGCAGCTGGGAGTCATGGGTGTAGTCCAAATTGGGCTGACTTACCAGCAGCGGCTAGTATCAAGCCGAATAGGATGAATGGTAGAAGGTGGGTTGATTTTAGTGTTTTTGATAGTATTTCTGTGATGTTTCAGGAGTTGAACGTTAGTATTGTTAGGGCCATGAAAGTTATTAATCCTATATCTCCCAGGCGTTTGTAGATTATGGCTTCTAGGGCAGAACTTTTTGCTTCTTTTCGGGTTGTTCATCATCTTATTAGGAGAAAAGAGAGGAAGCCTACTCCTTCTCATCCAAGAAAGATTAAAAATAGTCTATTAGAGCATGTTAGGAGAAGCATTTTTAAAAGGAATATTGTTAGTAGGCGATAAAATGCTGTTCTTTTTGGGTCTTCTTTCATGTAGTAGTATGAGAATTCTATTATAGATCAAGTGACGAATAGAGCAACTGTAAGAAATAATAGGAAGTATTGGTCATAATTGAATTTTAAGCTGATTTTAGAAGGAGTTTTTTTAATTCAAATGGAAAATGTTGTATTAAGATTTTGGAATTTTAAGTGTATAGTTGTGAGGAGAGATATAATTGATAATAATGAGAGAATCTTTAGTGTTTGTATGGCGAATGGGCCTCTTGTATAGGTTATTGAGGTTTTCTGTTTTGGTTTATGAGAGATATTTATAGCTTGGGTTTTTAGTGTTGCACAGATTTTTGTCTTAGTTATATAAGACTTAGAAAAGAAAAATATTCTAATTATTAGGATAGTTATGATTCTTAGTTTTAGGGAGGTAAGGAGAATTGATGGGTTGATGGCCATCGGGACTCTTACGGACTTGAACCGCAAACCTTTAGACTTAGCAGGACTAAGGTAGACCTATGAGTCTCGGACTTAAAGCCAGGTTTTAACTGGCGTCTTCAGTGCCACAGGCTGATGTTTTTCTAAACTTTTTTAGTCAGTATAGTAGGGCGGAGTTTGGGTTGATTATAATTAGTATTAGAGGTAGAATGTGAAGCAGGGCAAGTAGGTGTTCTCGTGTGAGGTAGAGTGAGATTTTTGATAGGGATTTAGTTGGGATTTTTTGTTGTGAGAGTTGAAATATTAGGAGTGAGTATATTGCTCCAAATACGGTGGTGAGTCCTAGTATTGGGAATAGTCAAATTGATCAGGATATAATGGAAGATATTATCATTATTTCTCCTATTAAGTTTGGGGTTGGTGGTAATCCTAAATTTGCGGCACACATTAATAGTCATCAAATGGTTGTTAGTGGTAGAATTAACTTTAGGCCTCGTGTGATAGCTAGTGTTCGTGTACTTTTTCGTTCATATATAGTTTTTGCTAAGGAGAATAAGGCTGAGGATACTAAGCCGTGGGCTATCATTAGCATTATTGCTCCTCTTGTACCCCAAGTTGATTGGGTGAAGATTCCTCTTGCTACTATTCTCATGTGCCCAATTGATGAGTATGCAATTAGGGCCTTGAGATCTGTTTGTCGTAGACAGATGATTCTTGTTATTAGTGCTCCTCAAGAGCAAAATATTATGAGTGGAGTGGAGATTGAGTGTAGAGATATTGTGGAGAATAGGTTGATAAGGCGTATTAATCCATATCCGCCTAGCTTTAGTAGGATTGCAGCAAGTATCATGGAGCCGGCGATTGGGGCTTCAACATGAGCCTTTGGAAGTCAGAGGTGGAATCCATATACGGGCATCTTTACTAGAAATGCTATGATTGATAGGATTCATCATATTGTTAGTCTGTCTAAGGATCGTTGGGGAGCTCAGATGAGTTCTACTTTTGGAATTGATAATGATGATCTTGAGAGGTATAGTGTTATTAGTCTAATGAGAAGAGGGAGGGAACCAAAAAGAGTGTAAAATATGAAGTATAGGCCAGCTTGAAAACGTTCCATCTGAGCTCCCCAACGAGTTATTAAAATTAGGGTTGGTATTAGGGTTGTTTCAAATGCTATGTAGAATAATATTAATTCTAGTGAGCTGAAGGTTATTATTAGAGCTCTAGTTATTAGTATTATTAATATTATGAATGTTCGTTGTTTTAGTTTTTGGTTGTTTTTTAAGCTTCTCTTTCTTGCAATTATTGATAGTGGAGCTAGTCAGCATCTTAGGATTATTAGTGGGGCTGATATTGAGTCTGAGGCTAATATTAGAGATAGTTTGTGTCATGAGGATGTTCAATGGTTTTTAATGGTTATTAGTGATAGAGAGGAGAGAATACTGGTTTGGGCTATGATGGTTCCTCATAGCTTTTTGCTTGGTGTAATGAAAACTGATAGGGCAATTCCAAGGGTAGTAGAAATTAAGGTAATCATTATTATACTATTTATTCTGCTCATTCTAATCCTCCTTTTACTCATTCGAATATTAGTCCGATGGTTAGGATAATCATGAATGCAGAGGAAGTTGTGATCGTGAGGTTTGGGGAGGCTATAGGCATGGCTATTGGAAGTGGAAAGAGTAGGGCTATTTCTAAATCAAATAAGAGGAATAGGATGGCAACTAGGAAGAATCGGAAGGAGAATGGTAAGCGAGCTGATTTTAATGGGTCAAATCCGCATTCGTATGGGGAGTTCTTTTCATTATCTTTTTTGCGTTTTGGAAGTATGTGGGCGGCTAGTGTGAATGTTAGTCTTACTATTATTATTAGGATTATTAGTGTGGAGAGTGATGTCATTATTGATATATGAGATGGAGAAGTGGCAGATAGTAATGTGTACGGCTTGAAACCGTTTGATGAAGGTTTAATTCCTCCCTTCTCTTTAGGAGCCTCATCAGTAGATACATACGTATAGGAATAGTCAAACTACATCTACAAAATGTCAGTATCAGGCAGCTGCTTCAAATCCAAAGTGGTGATGGGCTGAGAAGTGAAATTTTATAAGACGAAGGAAGCATATAGATAGGAAGGTTGTTCCTATGATTACATGAAGTCCATGGAATCCTGTGGCTACAAAGAATGTTGCGCCGTAAATTCTGTCGGCTATTGTGAATGGGGCATCTAAGTATTCTCATGCTTGTAGTGCTGTAAAGTATATTCCTAGGGTTATTGTGAGAAAGAGAGCTTGTATGGCTTCAGTTCGTTTTCCTGCTAGGATTCTGTGATGGGTTCATGTTATTGTTACTCCTGAGGAGAGTAGTACGGCGGTTTTTAGAAGGGGGATTAGGAATGGGTTTAATGGTTTTATGCCTGTTGGGGGTCAGGTGACTCCTATTTCTACTGATGGGGCTAGTCTTCTGTGAAAGAATGCCCAGAAGAAAGCGAAAAAGAAGCAAACTTCGGATGTGATGAATAAGATCATGCCATACCGTAATCCTTTTTCTACAATTGTTGTATGTGCACCTTGAAAGGTAGCTTCTCGTACTACATCTCGTCATCATTTTATCATGGTTATTATTAGGAGGAAAAGACCACTTAAGAATAGGAGGATTCTTTTGGTGTGGAATCAGAGGACTAAGCCTGAAGTCATCATTAAGGCACTGATTGCTCCTGTTAGAGGTCATGGACTTTGATCTACTAAATGGTATGGGTGTTGATGGGCCATAATTTAAATGTTCTGTTGTAAGTAGAAATGTACGAGAGCTGTAAATACATAGGCTTGTATACAAGCTACTGCTATTTCTAAAATAAATAATAAGACAAATATGATGAATATTGGTATTCTGATAAGTGGATTTGGTGATAGTAATCAGATGGCTGTGGAAAGGAGGAAGATGAGTAAATGTCCAGCTGTTAGGTTTGCTGCTAGACGTAGTCCTAAGGCTATTGGTTGGGCGAGTAGACTTAGGGTTTCTATTCAGACCATTAGTGGGATGAGGTAGCTTGGGGTTCCTTGAGGGACTAGATGGCTGAGTCGTTTATTGAATGCTAAGTAGAATCCTAATATTTTTACTGACATTCATAGAGGAAACCCTAAGCTGTAGGTTAGAGAGATGTGACTTGTAGAAGTAAATGAGTATGGGAGTAGTCCGAGTATTTTTATTGAAAGAATTGTAATGAATATTCTGGTTATTAATCCTATTCAGGGTGTTGTTTTATGATTTGTTTTTTGGAACAGCATTTCTAGTATTTTTGATTGTATGGTGTTTCAGATAGATTGGAGTCGTGAGGGAGCTCAATTTGTAGGGAAAATGAAAAGGAGTCATGACAGGGCAAGTGTGATGGAAAGTATGTTCATTGGTATTAGAAGTGTTGTGTCTGGAAAGAATTGTCTAAAGATGCTTGTTATTAAAGTCATTGTCATTTTGTTGTTTTCTTTGTAGGCTTTGTTATTTCTGATTTTTTGGTTATTTTTGTAGTGGTTATTCTAGTTGTTAGGGTGATAAATACAATTATTATAGTTATTCATATTGTGAAGAAATTGACTATTCATAAGGTGAAGTCTAATTGTGGCACTCCTTAATGGTAGAATTTAACTACCTTCTTTTAAATTAAGAGTTTAAAGCTTTAAAGTTAGCTAATTAAGGGTTATTCTTCAAGATATTGTACTACTCAATTTTCAAAGGTATTGAATGGTACTGCTTCAATTACTATAGGCATAAAGCTATGGTTAGCTCCGCAGATTTCAGAGCATTGACCATAAAATAGTCCTGTTCGTGAAGTGAAAAATGTTGTTTGATTTAGTCGTCCTGGGACTGCGTCCATCTTTATTCCAAGGGAAGGTATTGCTCATGAATGGAGGACGTCAGCCGAAGAAATGAGAATTCGGATTGGATTTTGCATTGGAAGGATTAGTCGGTTGTCTACTTCTAGTAGGCGGGGATTGCCTAGTGATATGTCTTTTGTTGGTATCATGTATGAGTCAAATTCAAGGTCTTTGTAATCTGTGTATTCGTATCTTCAGTATCATTGATGACCAATTGCCTTTATTGTAAGAAATGGGTCTTTTACTTCGTCCATAAGGTATAGAAGTTGTAAGGATGGTAAGGCAATGAATATTAAGATTATAGCTGGGACAATAGTTCAAATAGTTTCTAGTTCTTGACCTTCTAGGAAGAATCGGTTGGTTTTTGATGAAATTAAAAGTGAGATTAGTCCGTAGAAGACAAGAATAGTTATTAATGTTAGTACTATTAGAGCGTAATCGTGAAAATAGGTTAGTTCCTCCATTAGTGGAGAGGATGCATCTTGCAGACCAAGTTGTGCTCAAGTTGCCATTTAATATTGTAGTAAGTTTAATTTTGCTACTAGGTCGGAGGAGTGGGTGCGAGAGAGGGCAACCATTAGTGAGAGTCCTAGTCTTGCTTCGCAGGCGGAAAGGGTTAGAAGTAAAAGGTTGAAAGTTGTTTTGTGTGATTTTAGTAGGTTGATTTTTCAGATGGCTATTCCTAAGAATAGTGAGATTAGTAGTAGTTCTAAGCAGAGTAGTATGGAAAGAAAGTGGAGACGTTTTAATAGTACACCCATTAATCCTAAGTAAAACATTGATAGAGTAATTATGAGTAAGGCGATGTTGAGAGGCTTGGAATTAAACCAAGATTTTTTGAGTCGAAATCAAGTGTTTTAGGTTAAACTAACTCTCGAGGAAAGTGTTACTTTATCATGATTATTGTTGATGGTGTTTCATCAAAAGTGTGGTGAGATGGGGGGAAGGATAAGTATTGTCATTCTAGGGAGGCTGTTGAGAAGCTTGGGGTAGTTTTTCTTCGTTGTGAGGCGAATGCTTCTCAGATTAAGAATAGGAAAAATAGCATTGCTATTAGAGAGATTGTGGATCCGATGGAAGAGATGGTTTTTCATAGTGTGTAGGCGTCTGGGTAGTCTGAGTATCGTCGTGGCATTCCGGCTAGTCCCAAGAAATGTTGTGGGAAGAATGTTAGGTTAACTCCAATGAACATGATGAAAAAATGAACCTTTCTTCAAAGTGGGTGCAGTTTGTATCCTGAAAAAAGTGGGAATCAGTGTGTGAATCCGGCAAAAATGGCAAAAACTGCACCCATTGATAAGACATAATGAAAGTGGGCTACTACGTAGTATGTGTCGTGAAGGATAACGTCTATTGAGGAGTTGGCTAGTATTATTCCAGTTAGGCCTCCTAAGGTGAATAAGAATACAAAGCCTAGGGCTCAAAGTAATGGGGTTTCTCACTGTAGGTTAGATCCTTGTAGGGTAGCCATTCATCTGAATACCTTTATTCCAGTTGGAACTGCGATTATCATTGTTGCTGCAGTAAAGTAGGCTCGGGTGTCTACATCCATTCCTACTGTAAACATGTGGTGAGCTCATACTAGAAATCCTAGTATTCCAATAGCTATCATGGCATATACCATGCCTAAGTATCCGAATGGTTCTCGCTTACCGGAGTAGTGAGCAATTACGTGTGAGATCATTCCGAATCCTGGGAGGATGAGGATGTATACTTCAGGGTGCCCAAAGAATCAGAATAGATGTTGGAACAGAATTGGATCACCTCCCCCTGCTGGGTCAAAGAAGGTGGTTTTAATGTTACGGTCTGTTAGGAGCATTGTTATAGCACCTGCTAGCACTGGTAGAGATAGAAGGAGGAGGAAGGCAGTAATAAATACTGATCATATAAATAGTGGGAGTCGATCAAAGGACATTCCAGGGGTTCGCATTTTTATAATTGTGGTAATAAAGTTTATTGAAGCCAGAATTGAGGAAGCACCTGCTAGATGTAGTGAGAAGATGGCTAGGTCTACTGATCCTCCGGCATGAGCAATATTTCTTGATAATGGGGGGTAAATGGTTCATCCTGTTCCAGCTCCTCTTTCTACTCCTGCGGAGGCTAGTAGTAAAATGAAGGATGGGGGTATTAATCAGAAACTCATTTTTTTCATTCGTGGGAAAGCCATATCTGGAGCTCCTATCATAAGAGGAATTAGTCAATTTCCAAAGCCTCCTATCATTATTGGCATTACCATGAAAAATATCATTACTAGAGCGTGTGCTGTAACTATGACTTTATAGATTTGGTCGTCTTGAAGAAGTGATCCTGGTTGAGCTAGTTCAGCTCGAATAATAACTCTCATAGCTGTGCCAACCATTCCTGCTCAGGCGCCAAATATTAAATAGAGTGTTCCGATATCCTTGTGATTGGTAGAAAATAATCATCGTTTTAGTTGCAT